AAAATTGGAAAAGGGTTCGTTATTGGACCATGTATTTGATTCACCAAATACCCAAATACATCATTATTTTATACTCTTTGATATATGTGGCGCAACCCAATCGTCGTTTTAAAAATTTATAATGGAATTGATCTTCTTCTTCATACTCATTTGAATATGAATAATGAATATATATATATATATAATAAATATATATATATAAATATAATAAAATATAATAATAATATATATATATACAATATACAATACAATAATATATAAATAAATATTAAATATTATTTAATTATTTATAATTAATAATTAGTATAATAGTCTAATTTAGTATGTATTTAGTATTACAATAGAATAAATAGAATAATATTAATATAGTTATAGTATAAGTTATAGTATAGTATAATATACATATACTAAAGCTAAAGTTAAAATAGAAAGAAAAATAAATAAATAATATGAGGAACCTCCCTTGACAGTAATATACTGTATGTTGTATATGTAAATCCTAGATATGAAAAGAGGCATAATTCATCCAGCAAAGGGAACAGATATAATAGTATATAAAGAAAAATAATAGGTGCACAACAAAAAAAAAAAAAATACAATAAATTTGGAAAAGAAAATAAGAAAATAAAGTAAAGAACAATGGTCAATGAGATAAAAATCATGAATAAAAAAATTCAGGTTCAAATTTAATATTCATAGATAATAGATAATCTAGACGGTCATTTATAAAAGATAGGGAAATGAAATACACTGACTCATGATTCTTATTCATCCACTTGTGAAAAAAGGATTGGTTGGCTCGTTGAATTGAAAATTTACTTATTGAATGAGTAAAGAATTAAAATGGATTCCATTGGGTGGTACCAACTCAATCGAATGCTAACTTCCATTTACTTCATTATGGATTATGGAATTAACCGATCAACTTGCTATCGGATACTTATTTTTGATTCAGTATTAAAATAAAAAATAAATTCGACATATTATTATTATGATTTACGATTATGAGAAGCAATACCACGACTTCTGATCCTGCGGTTTCCACACTTGAAGAACAAAACCTAGGGCGTATCGCTCAAATTATTGGCCCAGTACTGGATGTCATTTTTCCACCGGGCAAGATGCCTAATATTTATAATGCTTTGGTAATTAAGGCTCGAGATACGGCTGGTCAGCAAATTAATGTAACTTGTGAGGTACAACAATTATTAGGAAATAATCGAGTAAGAGCTGTAGCTATGAGCGCTACAGATGGTCTGATGAGAGGAATGAAGGTGATTAACACGGGAGCTCCTCTAAGTGTTCCAGTCGGCGGAGCTACTCTCGGACGAATTTTCAACGTTCTTGGGGAACCTGTTGATAATTTCGGTCCTGTTGATACTCGCACAACATCTCCTATTCATAGATCTGCACCCGCCTTCATACAGTTAGATACGAAATTATCAATCTTTGAAACAGGGATTAAAGTGGTGGATCTTTTAGCCCCCTATCGTCGTGGAGGAAAAATCGGACTATTTGGGGGAGCTGGGGTGGGTAAAACAGTACTCATCATGGAATTGATCAACAACATTGCCAAAGCTCATGGAGGCGTATCCGTATTTGGCGGAGTAGGGGAGCGTACTCGTGAAGGAAATGATCTCTACATGGAAATGAAAGAATCCGGGGTGATTAATGAAAAAAATCTTGGAAAATCCAAAGTAGCTCTAGTCTATGGTCAAATGAATGAACCGCCAGGAGCTCGTATGAGAGTTGGCTTGACTGCCCTAACCATGGCGGAATATTTCCGGGATGTTAATGAGCAAGACGTACTTCTATTCATCGATAATATCTTTCGTTTCGTTCAAGCAGGGTCCGAAGTATCTGCCTTATTAGGTAGAATGCCTTCCGCAGTGGGTTATCAACCTACCCTTAGTACGGAAATGGGTTCTTTGCAAGAAAGAATTACTTCTACCAAAGAAGGATCTATAACATCGATCCAAGCAGTTTATGTACCTGCGGATGATTTGACCGACCCTGCTCCTGCCACGACATTTGCACATTTAGATGCTACTACCGTATTATCAAGAGGATTAGCTGCCAAAGGTATTTATCCAGCAGTAGATCCCTTAGATTCAACGTCAACCATGTTACAACCTCGGATCGTTGGCGAGGAACATTATGAAACTGCTCAAAGAGTTAAGCAAACTTCACAACGTTACAAGGAACTTCAGGACATTATAGCTATCCTTGGGTTGGACGAATTATCCGAAGAAGATCGTTTAACTGTAGCAAGAGCACGAAAGATTGAGCGTTTCTTATCACAACCCTTCTTTGTGGCAGAAGTCTTTACTGGTTCTCCGGGGAAATATGTTGGTCTCGCAGAAACAATTCGGGGATTTCAACTCATCCTTTCCGGAAAATTAGATGGTCTTCCCGAACAGGCCTTTTATTTGGTGGGTAACATCGATGAAGCTACCACGAAAGCTATTAACTTAGAAAACTTAGAAGAGGAGAGCAAATTGAAGAAATGACCTTAAATCTTTGTGTACTGACTCCTAATCGAATTATTTGGGATTCCGAAGTGAAAGAAATTATTTTATCTACGAATAGTGGACAAATTGGAGTATTACCAAACCATGCCCCCATTGCCACGGCTGTAGATATAGGTCTTTTGAGAATACGGCTAAACGACCAATGGTTAACAGTGGCTCTTATGGGTGGTTTCGCTAGAATAAGTAATAATGAGATAACTATTTTAGGAAATGATGCAGAATTTAGTACTGACATTGATGCACAAGAAGCTCAACAAACTCTTGAAATAGCTGAAGATAACTTGAGTAGAGCTGAGGGTAAGAGACAAGCAATTGAGTCAAATCTAGCTCTCAGACGAGCTAGGACACGAGTAGAGGCTGTCAATGTGATTTCCCAGTAGTAGTCAATGCATTCAATAAAAATAAAAAGAATCAAAAAAATAATTAAAATTAAAGGAGTTTCTTATTATACACTACATTTTCATTCCAAAAATTGAACCAAATTGAACACAATGAAGTCTAATCTGATTAATCTTATGATAGAACGAAAAAAAGAGGATGGGTAGAAAAACTTATTAGATACCTGATTCCATGGTATCTAATAAGTTCTACCTACTATTGGATTTGAACCAATGACTCCCGCCGTATGAAAGCAATACTCTAACCACTGGGTTAAGTAGGTTATTTATCACCACAAAAAGGTCTTCATCACTTCGATGGATTCTAGTTAAAATATGCTTTCTAAGCAATATAAATCTTTTACCAGTAAATGGATCGGAGAGTTATTATATGCATATGGGATACCCTTCTTGACAAGAAATTGCCTCTATGTTAAAATAGTTATGATTTATGATAAGGGTTATAGCTCAGTTAGGTAGAGCACCTCGTTTACACGTGCGCCAATGCTTTTCAAGGAAGCCCATTATGCAATGACCATAATTGATCTTTTTGAGAAGTCGATGTCTTATTCCGTAGGTTCGAGAGAACAAGAGAAAAATAGCCTGACAAATATTTGGTTCGATCCGATTCAGGTGCGAATTCCACTGCCAAATCAATCAAATAGAACATGCCATTGTAAGGTAAATGTCCAGTCCATTCAATGCCAGGCATAATGAGTATAAGGGTCTCAAAAGAACCTCTTGTCGTCCTATGAGCTTTGAGGTGTATGAAGTCTCATATTTTACTCTTGCAGTGGAGCGATAGAGGCTCCATTTCACTTAGGTTGATCTAGGCCGAAGGCAGACCTAAATCAAGGTCATTTTTCTTTGAAACACTTTGGTATTGCTCCTAGATCAGGATACAAATAATGAATCAGAGCACATGGAACCATCTCATTATCTTTTTATCTTCCTGTAAAGAAAAAAATGGTGGACTAACTGATCTTTACATCAGTTGATGAAAGAGCCCAATGCAACAAAATGCATGTTGGGTCTTTGAAACAGTTCGAATCATTTCGATAATAATCAGTTTTCTCTGTTTTACCGAGAAGGTCTACGGTTCGAGTCCGTATAGCCCTAATACATTATACATTCCATTTTTGTTTTGTATAGAGATTTTAGTAGTTTTATTTTATATTTTAATAGTAGGAACAATAAAATAAACACAATAATTCATTTCAACGGACCCAATTGGTATTTGTCAAATCTCGGATCAAATAACCATATTTCTTTATCCATTTTCATGAATGAATTACTTTTTCCTCTTTTATTGCCCATGATCAAAGAGTTATTTATACACTTTTTTGGGGTTTGGTATACCCAAACCCAGTCAATTTATGAAATTAAAATCATGAAAGAATACTGTCTAAAGACTTCAACCTGACCCAAGCAAATCCAATCCTAAGTCGCATGGATCTAGGACCTATTCTTTTCTTGATCTTGAGTATTTGTGGATAATCAGTTTTTGGCTGAACAACAAACCTAATAGATTCTTAGATTCTTTCAATTTTAAATTTGTTTCAAAGATAATGTAGGGCTAATTAATTAGCCCTACATCCATCAAGGCTCCTCCTTCTATATTCTAAGAGTTGAGCGGGTTTGGGAATTTGGTCTGTCGAATTGCTCGATAATGTGTGATTCTTTCTATTAGACTATTAGGAGAAGATTATTAGAGGGATCCTATATTATGCCGAACGTTCATGATTCCATAAAATTAAAAATTAAATATAACTATACTATTATAGTTATACTAATAAAAATATAGTAATAATATTATCAATATTCTATTGATATTGAATTCTTAATGATTATTATTTTAAATTTTCTTGAATTTCTTTATAATTTTTTCTTTACTATAAAGAAGATTCTTTTATAGATGTTATAACGAAACTTCGTAAGAAGATATCTCAAAAAATCTTTGAAGTTGAAGATAGAACTGTGTATCAACAGGAGAATCGATGTTTTACTACTAATCACAAGGTTTACCTTCGACACAGTACTAAATACTGGAAATTATAATCAAGGATTACTCTATCAATTACCATCTACTTCAGAGATACCTTTTAGATTTTAATTTGAAAAAGATTTAAAGTCCAAAGGGTCAGTATCTTCTTACGAATTAGTTAATCAGGCAGGGTTCCTTTGTGCAGAATAAGAAAGAGCGGGTCAGTCTTTAACAATTTCATTGTCAATGTGAAGTATTGATACAAAGAAAAATGTGGTAGAGATGAAGGAGATGCAAATTCGTTTATATGATTGACTAGTCAAGCATGAGCTAGTTCATAGATCTTTAGGCTTTGATTGCCGAAGAATAGAGACTTTACAAAAAAAAACCAAAGATTGGGACTCAATTGCTGTCATTTTATATGTATATGGTATATGGTTACAATTATTTATGCTCGTGTGCCTATGATGTAGCACCAGACGGATTTTTAGCTAGTGTGTATCACCTTACGAAAATACGTTATGGTATAGATAAACCAGAGGAGGTATGCATAAAAGTATTTGCCCCCAGGAGTAATTCTCGAACCCCGTCCGTTTTCTGGATTTGGAGAAGTACGGATTTTCAGGAACGGGAATCTTATGATATGTTGGGAATTTCTTATGAGAATCATCCTCGCCTTAAACGTATCTTGATGCCTGAAAATTGGATAGGCTGGTCCTTACGTAAAGACTATATTGCTCCACTCCCAATTTCTATGAAATACAAGATGCTCTTTGAATGATAAATACTTATACGACACGACTCCAGATTTCATTTCAATCAAAGAACATTTTTACATTCCCTTCTAGATGAAACAGAGTAACTGGACTTTAATTCATATGAGGGTGGCTAAAAAAAGAGGTTCTCATTGATATTCCCCAATTGGAAAGATATCATATACATTTTGTATGAGCAGAAAAACTAGGATGACTTAAAAGAGTTCTGTACCATGAACTTTGTATCGCGCACATCACTTAGGGGGGGGCGCCGGAAATTGAGCAAGAGTGAGAAAAAAAAAAATATGAAAAAAAAAAAAAGACGGAAGAGACGAAATGCAGAAATGAAAAATGAAAGGAATTGGGGTTGATTTGTACTGTGTCTGAAAAACATCCTTTCTATTCTTATCCTTTCAATCTGAATCTTTTTATCTAATTTTTTTATGAAATTTGAGATATATACGAAAATTTAACATCCTATTTAAAATTTCAATAAGATCAAAGTATGAACAGAGAGGAAAAAAATAAAAATGAAAAGGAAAGTAAAGAATATGTATCCCGATCCGTATCAATGAATTTCATTTGTATGAGGTATTAATATTTATCCGATACATTATTCACGTGTCAGGAACCAGATTTGAACTGGTGACACGAGGATTTTCAGTCCTCTGCTCTACCAACTGAGCTATCCCGACCATTTCCTGTGCATCATCCTAGCGGAGTACTTGTATCTATGTCAATGAAAAGAACTAAAAAAGTCTTAACAAATTGTACCTAGCTCCTCAATTTCTTAGATCTTCAAAACAAAAAGAAGACTTTCTTTGTATTGTAAATGTAAGGATAATGATATGGACTGTGAATGACTCAATAACGGGGATTCCTTGAATCTATACAAATGAAATTGGATTGGAAGAAGAAACGAGGATTTCTATTCGGATCCGTTTGTGAAAGAACAGAGTGAATGAAATGAGAAAGATATTGAATTTTGGTTGAACTGAACCATTGATGAAAAAAAAAAAGAAGATAAAGAAATAAGAGGAGGTAAAATGGGCTTTTCTTGGGGATAGAGGGACTTGAACCCTCACGATTTTTAAAGTCGACGGATTTTCCTCTTACTATAAATTTCATTGTTGTCGGTATTGACATGTAAAATGGGACTCTCTCTTTATTCTCGTCCGATTAATTTTCAAAAGATCTATGAAACTCTGGAATTAATCATTTGATCAATGAATATTCGAATTCTATTTCAATTTAAACTTCAATTGGAAAATGGGAATGGATTCAGAATAACTCTTCCTTTTTTCATAGATTTTTTGATCTTTAGAATGATTATTTGATCTCTATCATTCTAATTAATATAGAATGAATCTAAATATCGAAATAGAGGGTTGTGATTAATCTTTCCTATGTCAGTATGTATTAGGTATATAAGCTTATCCTTTACTGTCATTTCTATCATTTGATAGAAGGATTTTTGCTACTAACGTAACGTAGTCAATTTCATTCGTTAGAACAGCTTCCATTGAGTCTCTGCACCTATCCCTTTTTATTCAAATTTTACATTTTTTATAAAGATTTGGCTCAGGATTGCCCATTTTTAGTTCCAGGGTTTCTCTGAATTTGGAAGTTACCACTTAGCAAGGTTTCCATACCAAGGCTCAATCCAATCAAGTCCGTAGCGTCTACCAATTTCGCCATATCCCCCTTTGCTTTGATATTTGATATGATACAAGGATCTAATTGTAATTCCATACACCTCTTTCATTGATCTTGGAACTGTTGAATTCATTAGGTAAGGATTCTTGTATCGAAAAAGTGTATGCTGCTATTTTATTTTTTTGGCCGTCTTCCATTCTATCATTTCATCTCTATTGGATGAACCCTATTTGTTTCAATCCGAAATTATTCTATCATTGATGTATCCGCAATTCAATATAGATAAATATATCCCACATATATCTATGCCTTTCTATGCCTTGACTTCCCCTTCTTTTTTATAGCGGAATTAAAAATAGTAGAACGCTCGATATTTATTTATTTTTTTTTTTTAACAATTCGTCCTCTTGTGTATAATGATAGAATACAAGTTTCTATCAGTTTTAGTCATGGATTTACATTATTCGAATAGAAATCAATAGAATATGATTCTATTTAGTTTTTCACTATTTATCTATTAGGATATAGATAGTTTCTTTATGTGAAATTTAGATTTAGATTTATAGTATAGTTTTTTAGTTACACCATTAGAATGAGAATAAATGAATTATTTATAATATGATTTTAATTATCATAAAATAATCATATTAATATTATTGAAGTGAAGATTTAATTTAAGATTGTATTTATTATTTATTGTATTGATTTCATATCCATCTTTATTTCATATTCATCTTCATATTAATCATATCATATTCAAAATAGTAAGAATTTCATTCGAAATTCGATTTTTTTAGATTTTCTATTATTTAATATTTAGAATTATTTTATTTTAAAAATTTTTAATTAGAAATTCTAATATGATAATTTGATTAATAGGATAATATGAATATGGAATTGAATTTCTATTTATATATCTAGATATAATATCTAGATATAAAGAATCTAAAGATTTTTATTTTCTATTTTAGAATATAGAATCTAAAATCTATAACTAATAACTATAAATAGAATAAATAAGAATAGAAATAGAGAAGAAATTTAAATAATCAATAAATGAAAAAAAAAAGAAGAATCACCAGGTAATAGCTAAGATCCGAGAGTTTCCTATACACTATTGATCTTATATCCGCCCGCTTAGCTCAGAGGTTAGAGCATCGCATTTGTAATGCGATGGTCATCGGTTCGATTCCGATAGCCGGCTCTTTTTCTTTGCATGATTGAAAATATCTACTCTCGCTTTCTCTAAATGTCGAGTTATTATGTCATGGTAACTTGCAGCTATAGCTATGAATAAAAAAAGTTAACTATATCTTTACAGAAGAAATTTGAAAAGGTAGCCTTCGCTTGAACTTCACTATATTATATATACAAAAAATAAAAATATTGATAAAATTTATTTCATTCTGCTTTGTAATACTTCAGTAGATTGTGTTTTGCTTTGCTGATCCTTTAGTTCAGTCTGAATTTATTTTATATATTTTATAATATTTTTTTATATTTTAATTTTAGATTTATATATTTTATATATTTATATAATATTATAATTATTAATATTCTAATTATAATTTTTTTTTTTCAAATGAAAGTGAATCAAAAAGGGAGCCTTTATTTATATGTCTCGTTACCGAGGACCTCGTTTCAAAAAAATACGCCGTCTGGGGTCTTTACCGGGACTAACTAGTAAAAGCCCCAGATCCGGAAGTTATCTTCAAACCCAATTGCGCTCGGGAAAAAGATCACAATATCGTATTCGTTTAGAAGAGAAACAGAAATTGCGTTTTCATTATGGTCTGGCAGAGCGACAATTACTTAAATATGTGCATATTGCTGGAAAAGCCAAAGGGTCAACAGGTCAGGTTTTACTACAACTACTCGAGATGCGTTTGGATAACATCCTTTTTCGATTAGGTATGGCTTCGACCATTCCTGGAGCCAGACAATTAGTTAACCATAGACATATTTTAGTTAATGGTCGTATAGTAGATATACCAAGTTATCGTTGCAAACCCCGAGATATTATTACTACGAAGGATAAAGAAAGATCGAAAGCTCTGATTCAAAATTATCTTGTTTCATCCCCCCGCGGGGAATTGCCAAACCATTTGACTATTGATTCCTTACAATATAAAGGATTTGTAAATCAAATCATAGATAATAAATCGATCGGTTTGAAAATAAATGAGTTGTTGGTCGTAGAATATTATTCCCGTCAAACTTGATTCTAACGAAAATAAAAAAAGCAAGGTTCATACAATTTTTACCCCCTTCTCTGAAGTAAATAGAGTACCTTGTCTCATTCACATATCAAAAATGGATCGACAATAAATAGGATTCTTTTTCTTCTTTTCAATATCAATACAATATCTCTATTTGTATTTTACGTATCACAGGCTCTAATTAGGGATAGAGAATCTCTATCAAATAAGGACTGTTAGAATAATGATATCAATTATTATTTGATTTGATACGTAACGTTGATAAATGAAAAGAAAAGGAGAGAGAGGGATTCGAACCCTCGGTAAACAAAAGTTCACATAGCAGTTCCAATGCTACGCCTTGAACCACTCAGCCATCCCTCCTACGGAATCTTATTCTTGACCAAAAACCGAATTAAGTAGCGAGCCATTCATCTTAATTGTAGTACAGGTATGACCGCCTGGTGGTTCCATAGGAAGAAAAGTTTTTTTTCAATTTCATATTTATCAACAGCAACTTCTTTCATTAGCTACCCCATGATCTATTCAAAATTCATAAATTGTCCGATTCATTTTTTGATTTCAACTGTATGGCGTGGCACATATACGTTATGCAAACAAAATAAAATTAAAATAATTAAAATAAAGGATGGTTACCTTATTTTTTTATCATGGAATGATTATTCAATTCTTTTTTCTTTTTATAACCAAATAAAAACTTATCGAGTTATCAAAATCAATACATAGGAAACTTGGTTATTAAACTTAGATGAAATAGTAATAGTATACTACTAAATTGGAATGAAATATAATCTGATTCAACTATTTCATTTCATCTTTGTCAAAAGGGAGGACAATTTGTGCTCCACGTTTTTCCAATTAGTCTGTTTTTATGTTATTTTGTACTGTACAATTCCTTTTTTTGTGGGATCGTTTTCCCCGAAGGGGAATGAAAATAATTATAGAATGAATTGATAATTATGCCTAGATCTCGAATAAATGGAAATTTTATTGATAAGACCTCCTCAATTGTAGCCAATACCTTATTACGAATAATTCCGACAACTTCAGGAGAAAAAAAGGCATTTACCTATTACGGAGATGGTGCGATTTGATTCTTTTCTTGTTTTTTTACCCCTCAGTTTTACGAGAAAAAGAACGTAGTTAGGAATATAAAAAAACAAATTAGTGAAAGAAACCTACGCTTGGTGAAGGTGAAGTTTAGAGATAGAGCAATTCCTTCTGTCGTGTATCCTCGATTGATGCAGCCTTAGATGCTTCAATTATCGATTTTAGTATTGAGCGAAAGGTTACATCTATAGGTTCTTTATTGGAGGTCAATCCTACTTAATTAGTATCCATAGGTGGCATTGTGGAAAAAGCACTACACCTAGGAATCAACAACACGAAAACTTTGTTATAAATAACCCTTTTCCTTATCGGTATCGGGACTAACAAGAATGGTTGGGAAAACTAAGATCCATCTCATTCGTGCTTTGGGTACCCGTATAACCATCAAAGACCGTTGAAGTGACTAATTCCTGGAAATCGTAAGCGTTGAGTACAAAGAAATTGTTGGAGTTACCATTTCTATCTATCACTAATACGATTGGTGGTAAGAAAAAACCTCTTGTGGGAAGGCTGGTTAGAAATTTCTTGTAAAAATACCAGCTCCTGTCAGTTCATAATGAGAATAGTTAAATTTTGATTACATGAATTATTACCTTTAGTACTATGCACAGAAGGGAGGAGCCGTATGAGATGAAAATCTCACGTACGGTTCTGTAACGGAGATTCTTTTACAAGAATGAACGACCGTAACGGATGTCGGCTCAATCCGAAGGAAATTATGCAGAAGCTTTACAGAATTATTATGAAGCTACGCGACCAGAAATTGATCCCTATGATAGAAGTTATATACTCTATAACATAGGTCTTATACACACAAGCAACGGAGAGCATACAAAAGCTTTGGAATATTATTTCCGGGCACTAGAACGAAATCCATTTTTACCACAAGCTTTTAATAATATGGCCGTGATCTGTCATTACGTGCGACTATCTTCACTATAGAAAGAAGGAAAAAGAGATCAAATCGTCTAGTAAATACTCGAAAAAAAGGCTTTCTACATATGCATCGTCCAAAGTAACGATTTTTATCAGCTGTAGCAAGGAAAGATACTTCGCGAGAACCAAAAAAATCGGAAGAAATAGGTATGGCCTATATACTATACTCTATGGATAAAGAGTCGAATTGATAGAGAAAGCACCGTAAAGATCAATTAGTAAGCTATTATTTGGTCAATACATTTCAGAACTGCTTACTTATGTCATGATATGGAATAAAAAAAGTTAGAAATCAACTTATGTAATAGAGTCGATCTACTAAAGTATTGAGCAGCGGTGTAGCATCAGATCCCAAAGATTGTAAGTTCTTTTTTATTAATGGGATAAAGTCTTTTTCAAAGATTCTATATAAAAAGATATAAAAATATCATATCCCATATATGAAATATGAAACCGAGATAGTTACCTTTCAGAAAATTCTAACGATATCGGGGGATATCTATGCTTCATTCTTCTGAAGGTGGGAGAAAAGAGAAAACTAATCATTCATCCAAATTCGAATTGGAAACTTATGTATTATGTAATAAACATCTTCTGGTTTATTCAAGATAAAATAGAATAGATTGATGAGCCGTATGAGGTAGGAAACTCTCAAGTACGGTTCTAAGGGAGGGAATTGACTCACCTATTCCGACCGTGGAGAACAGGCCATTCTACAAGGCGATTCTGAAATTGCAGAGGCTTGGTTCGATCAAGCTGCTGAGTATTGGAAACAAGCTATAGCGCTTACTCCAGGGAATTATATTGAAGCGCATAATTGGTTAAAAATAACGAGGCGTTTTGATTTTTAATAAGACCCTTTTTTTTGTATCCAGCAATCAAATTAAATAAATCCTTCCTATGAGAAGGTCCAATCAAGAATTTTATTATAT